TGAGAACCAAAAAGACTTGTGCTAAAATAACAGATGCGAAAAAGAACAAAAGGCCTTGGACACGTAATGGATCCTGAAGCACTATTTCTGCATCCCCCTGACCAAACCCTCCCACATTAGGATTGCTTGTTAATGGTTGATCAAGCTTGATTGATTCCCCCTCTGAAACAAGAAGTTCTGGCCCGGGAGGTATAATATCAATCACTTGGCGCCCATCCGACGCATCAACTATGGATATTTCATATCCCCCCTTTTCTTTACGTAGTATTTTTTTTACTATACCTGTTGACGTAGCATTATAAACTGTATTGTTACTCTTGCTACCATCGGGATAGATCTGTCCCCTTCCTCGGTTTCCCCCTACATATATGGGATATTTTAAGAAATGAACGTCTTTTTTTGTAGCGGGATCGGGGGAAAGAATGGGAAAGACAATTTCACTATATTTCTTCCCGGGAACAGGGCCTATCACAAGAATATTTTTTTTATTGGGACGATAACTCTGAAAAGAGAGATTTCCTATCTTTTCTTTCAACTCAGGAGAAATACGGTCGGGCGGCGCTAATTCGAATCCCTCAGGCAAAATAAGAACAGCACCCACATTCAACCCTCCCTTTTTCCCATTAGCAAGAACTTGTTTCAGCTGCATATCATAAGGGATTCGAAGAACTGCTTCAAATACAGTATCGGGAAGCACAGCTTGGGGAACTTCAATATCCACGGGCTTATTAGCTAAATGGCAGTTGGCACATACAATTCGTCCAGTTGCTTCCCGCGGGTTTTCATAACCCTGCTGCGCAAAAATGGGATATGCATTTGAAATAGATGTCCGAGTTATTACGTATATCATGATCGATACAGAAATCGATCGAATCATCTGTTCCTTTAACCAAGAAAAAGTATTTCTATTTTCCATGTCCAATCGCGGATCCCGGAATTTCTACAATAAATTAGATAGGTAGCTAAGTTAATCTAGTTCCCTATACACGAGTCTGTTGTCATTCTACTGCAACAGTTGTACTGGAATGATGAATACTTTGAGCAGGTAGAAGTAGAAATAGAAAGAATTTTGCTAAAAAGAAAAAGGGCTTTCTTTCTAAAGGAAGAAAAATGCTAATTTTATTAATATTTGGAAAGCCAATTATGCTTCACTAATTGAATGATAAATGACTACAAGTGAAGGAGATAGACGGTTTAAACAAAAAAAAACCCAAAATTTCAAACACGTGTCTAGAATCACAGGAAAACTACAAACAAAAATAGTGAAAATTAGCTCGTTAGGAGCCCATCCAAGATCGTTGTAGACCCAACGAATTAGTAGTTCCCAACCGCGGGTGGAGTGAAATCCAACAAAAAAATCCGTAACTAAAAGAATAAAAAAAGCTTTTATTGAGTCATTTAAGTTATAGAAGAATTCCTGAACCCAAGAATTCAAAATGACAAGTTCCTCTTTACCCAGAAAAAAAGAACCACTTAGAATAGCCAAACAGATTATATTTGTTGAGAAATGCAAAATGATATGGAGATGGTCCTCATTATCTATTTTGGCCAATTGTATTATTTCCTTGTGTATTCCTATAGGAGGCTTCGGTTTCTCTTTTATCATTTCGTCCAAGAGAAAAAGCTCTTCTAATTCTATGAATCCTTCGAGAATCCTTTTCTCTTGAATATCCGTTAAGAGAGTTTCAGGTTGCCTGGTATTCCACCAATTCTTAATCCAAAGTTCCAGACATTTGTTAAAAGAGAAAGAGACTCCCCAGGGCAAAAGTACGATAAATACAAGATATAGGAAAGAAGGCAATGCTTTCTTTTTTTTCATTTTTGATCTGTAAATTGAGTTCATTTTTGATCTGTAAATTGAGTTGTTAATGAATCCCGCTTCATTCGCTGACTCTATATGATATGATATTTCTTTTCTTTTTTTTGAAGCAAAAATTCTATAACAAGGTTTGGGACCTTGTGTTTGTATCTATTTCTCTTTTTGTATACTAGTGGAATTTCATTGTATTGGGTTCTTTCTTAGATCTAAATGAAGTGGAATAGAGAAATAGAATAAAAAAAAAAGCCCTTTCTTTCATATGAAAAGGGAAGAATATTAGGCCATATATCTCACTTGGACAAAACAAATTAGAAACAATTTTCTCTTATCCTCGGTTGTTCCTTCCTTTAGATAAATACTCGAAAATACCCTTACAATTTAAATGCAAAAAATTGCAATTGGTATCAAAATACTTCAATTGGTACGCGCAAGAAATAGGCCAATTCGGCAGCTTTTTGTTCAATTTCTCGTGGAGTAAAAAACTTCTCATCAGTACGAGTCAAGGGAATGACCCCCTGGCCGCGTATTTCCATATAAAGGATACGACGAGGATAAAGACCCTCTTTAACCTGAATTCTAATTGATTGGATATCCCGCACAAGGAATCGAAGGAAGATGCGACGTTTTATTCCAGGGAATCCCCAACGAAAAATGCACACTATTCCCTCTTTTCTATCAAATCGGTTATAACCACTGCCTACATTCCACAAAATAGTGCACCACAAATAGGAGCTAATGAATAGGCCCGCGATTCCGTAGAAAGACATCACGACCCCCTGTGGAAAAAAAAGAATTTGTTGAGATGGAAGTACGGATATCGTATTCTTACCAAGATAACTGGAAGCCCCAACCGCTAAGAATCCTAATGAACCTAGAAAAAGAATACAGGCCCAGAAAAAATTACCTCTTTTTCGAGAACCTTTTAGAAGTTCTATCCATATGTGTTCTGATCTCCAATTCATATTAGATATACTAAATCCAGCAGCGGTTAATTGAAATTGAGAGAATAAGCTAAATGATTTTGACTTTACTTTTTTTGATTCTGAAATCGCCTTCAGCAGCTAGTACTCCTGTGAAATAATTGGTTAGATACATTGACTTTCTATTCAAAAAAATTCCTGGATCCACTTAAAAAACCTCGCTATACTCGGCTACGCATATGTATGTATTTATGCTCGTAGCCTATATCTGCATCCATAGACGTTTTTCATTTGTGTGTAGAAAGAGCTACATACCCTATCATATTAATATATTACTTACACTAAAAAATATTTGTATTATGATCCTGGAAATACATTGAGCAAATTTTGCCCCGTCGGTTCTAGACAATCTTATTTTTCTGCACATAAAGAAATAAAGAAGTCATTGCAATTGCCGGAAATACTAAGCCTACTAAAGGCACGAAAATAGAGGGTAAGTTTAAATCTGTCATAGAATAGGTGTCTCAATTCCAATTTACTATTTCTATCTATTCAAAATATATCTTAAGATTCTTATGATATAATTAAGTATATCTATTATAAGGAATATTGACTATTGTATTTTTAAGTTTGCAAAATAAAGATTTTTTATAGATAAATAATACTAACTAAAGTATTCTAGAAAAGTATTCTATATCTATAAAAAAAATGAATGGAATGGATAATTTGATTTTTCTTTTTCCATTCTCATGGCCTTTCTATCTTTCTAATCGAACTTGAAATTGGATTCAAAAGAAAGCAATTGTGAAAATGAAAGAAATACCTCTTTCAGAATACCCTTTAATTTCAATTTTAAAAGTAGAAGTGGAATAGAATATCCGGTTGAAGGGTAATTCTACCCTTTCCGGGTAGTCGATGGCTATTCACAGTTACTACCTTAACACCAAAGAAGAGCTCGACCCGATGCTTTATTTCTGTCTTAGTGGGTCCCGATTCGACATTATTAGAAGTATATTGATTCTTTCCCAATAAATGAAGACTCTTTTCTGCAAATACTGCGTATTTGATTCCATTATCCATTGATAATACTCTATTTTGATTTGTATTTGTTTATTGTATTATACCTTTCTATATTCTAGATATATAGAATAGAAGAATCTCGATTTGTCAAGTCTCATGATCGTATCAAGATATATTTAAATTTGGCTCGATCTTTTTAAAAAAGATGAGCAAATTTAATTGCAATCAATTAGAAGAATAAAGAAGAATTACTGCATTTCGTAACTTATTTTTTCTCTTTCTATTTCGCTTCTTAATCGATGGTATCTACCGGCTTGAAGTCAAATGTGATCGCTTTCCATACTTCACAAGCTGCGGCTAGTTCAGGACTCCATTTGCAAGCTGCTCGGATAATTTCATTACCTTCACGAGCAAGATCGCGCCCTTCGTTACGAGCTTGTACACAGGCTTCTAAAGCCACCCGATTAGCTGCTGCACCTGGTGCATTCCCCCAAGGATGTCCTAAAGTTCCTCCACCAAATTGTAATACAGAATCGTCTCCAAAGATTTCGGTCAGAGCTGGCATATGCCAAACATGAATACCCCCTGAAGCCACCGGTATAACACCTGGCATGGATACCCAGTCCTGCGTGAAAAAGATACCGCGAGAACGATCTTTTTCAATATAATCATCGCGCAATAAATCAACAAAACCTAAAGTCATTTCGCGTTCCCCTTCTAACTTACCTACTACTGTACCGGCGTGGATATGATCTCCCCCAGACATACGCAATGCTTTAGCTAATACACGGAAATGCATACCATGATTTTTCTGTCTATCAATAACTGCATGCATTGCTCGGTGGATGTGAAGAAGTAGGCCGTTGTCGCGGCAATAATGAGCCAAACTAGTATTTGCGGTGAATCCTCCAGTTAAGTAGTCATGCATTATAATAGGAACCCCTAATTCCCTCGCAAATACAGCTCTCTTAATCATTTCTTCGCATGTACCTGCAGTCGCATTCAAGTAATGCCCCTTGATTTCGCCGGTTTCGGCTTGTGCTTTATAAATTGCTTCGGCACAAAAGACAAAACGGTCTCTCCAGCGCATAAATGGTTGTGAGTTTACGTTTTCATCATCTTTGGTAAAATCAAGTCCACCGCGTAGACACTCATAACATGCTCTACCGTAATTTTTTGCGGATAATCCCAATTTTGGTTTAATAGTACATCCCAATAAAGGACGACCATACTTGTTCAACTTATCCCTTTCAACTTGGATACCATGAGGCGGACCCTGGAAAGTTTTTGAATAAGCAGGAGGAATTCGTAGATCCTCCAAACGTAGAGCACGTAGGGCTTTGAAACCAAATACGTTACCCACAATGGAAGTAAACATGTTAGTAACAGAACCCTCTTCAAATAGATCTAATGGATAAGCTACATAACAGATATATTGACTGTCTTCCCCAGGAACGGGTTCGATGTGATAGCATCGTCCTTTGTAACGATCAAGACTGGTAAGTCCATCAGTCCAAACAGTTGTCCATGTACCAGTAGAAGATTCCGCAGCTACTGCAGCCCCTGCTTCTTCAGGCGGAACCCCGGGCTGAGGAGTTACTCGGAATGCTGCCAAGATATCAGTATCCTTGGTTTCGTATTCCGGGGTGTAATAAGTCAATTTATAATCTTTAACACCAGCTTGAAATCCAACACCTGCTTTAGTTTCTGTTTGTGGTGACATAAGTCCCTCCCTACAACTCATGAATTAAGAATTCTCACAACGACAGGGTCTACTCGATATGGACTAAGCGTAAATGAAACCTTTGCAAAATCTTAAAAAAAAGATATTCAATTAATATCAACTCATTAAATAAAAAAGGGAGTATGCTTAAGTTAATGAATATGTTTCATTCATATATAATGCGTACGCCCTGTGTACGTTCTATCCTATAGGAATTCTACTATAGGAATTCGATAGGAATTGAGTTGTTGTTATGGTAAGTTAACATGGTTCATTATTAAACCATAGATTTGATTCACCAAATCCATCATTATTGTATACTCTTTGATAGATATAGCGCAACCCAAACTAATCCCTTAATCCTTATTTTACAATTTTATAAGTTCTTATCTTAATAGGCCCTTTTCTTATTTTGAATCTAAATACCTAAATACTAAGAAAATTCTCTGTTGACAGCAATCTATGCTTCACAGTAGTATATATTTTGTATATCGAAGTCCTAGACAGGAAAGTAGAAAAGGCAAAGATCCTTGACAAAAGGAAAAATGTCTATGAAAAAAAAGATTGATTGAACTTTCCACCGGACTCATTCCATGAGTAAACGAGTGAATGGGATTCGCTTAGGCAACGAAATCAAGTGCTAGTCCCCTTTTCTTTTTTATTGAATTAACTAATTCATTTCCTTTTAACTTTTTGATTTTTGGATATTTTTTTTATTTGATTTGGCATTATTCAACAAGAAAAAAAAAAGAAAAATTTCGATAAATTCCTTTTTTTTTATAATTATGTGATAATTATGAGAACCAATTCTACTACTTCGCGTCCTGGGGTTTCCACAATTGAAGAAAAAAATGCAGGGCGTATTGATCAAATTATTGGACCCGTGCTGGATATCACTTTTCCCCCGGGCAAGTTGCCTTATATTTATAACGCTTTGATAGTCAAGAGTCGGGACACTGCCGATAAGCAAATTAATGTGACTTGTGAGGTACAACAATTATTGGGAAATAATCGAGTTAGAGCTGTAGCTATGAGTGCTACAGACGGGTTGATGAGAGGAATGGAAGTGATTGACACAGGAGCTCCTCTTAGTGTTCCGGTCGGTGGAGCTACTCTCGGACGAATTTTTAACGTTCTTGGGGAGCCTATTGACAATTTGGGTCCTGTAGATACTAGTGCAACATTCCCTATTCATAGATCCGCGCCTGCCTTTATTGAGTTAGATACGAAATTATCTATCTTTGAAACAGGTATTAAGGTGGTCGATCTTTTAGCTCCTTATCGGCGTGGAGGAAAAATCGGACTATTTGGGGGGGCTGGAGTAGGTAAAACAGTACTCATCATGGAATTAATCAATAACATTGCTAAAGCTCATGGAGGCGTATCCGTATTTGGCGGAGTAGGGGAACGGACTCGTGAAGGAAATGATCTTTATATGGAAATGAAGGAATCTGGAGTAATTAATGAAAAAAATATTGAGGAATCAAAGGTAGCTCTAGTCTATGGACAAATGAATGAACCGCCGGGAGCTCGTATGAGAGTTGGTTTAACTGCCCTAACTATGGCAGAATATTTCCGAGATGTTAATAAGCAAGACGTGCTTTTATTCATCGATAATATCTTTCGTTTTGTTCAAGCAGGATCGGAGGTATCCGCCTTATTAGGGAGAATGCCCTCCGCAGTGGGTTATCAACCTACCCTTAGTACAGAAATGGGTTCTTTACAAGAAAGAATTACTTCTACCAACAAGGGATCGATAACTTCGATCCAAGCTGTTTATGTGCCTGCGGACGATTTGACCGACCCTGCTCCTGCCACAACATTTGCACATTTGGACGCTACTACCGTACTTTCCAGAGGATTAGCTTCCAAGGGTATTTATCCCGCAGTAGATCCTTTAGATTCAACCTCCACTATGTTACAGCCTCGGATCGTTGGCAAGGACCATTATGAAACTGCGCAAAGAGTTAAAGAAACTTTACAGCGTTACAAGGAACTTCAGGACATTATTGCAATTCTTGGGTTGGATGAATTATCGGAGGAGGATCGTTTAACTGTAGCAAGAGCACGAAAAATTGAGCGGTTCTTATCACAACCGTTCTTTGTGGCAGAAGTTTTTACCGGTTCTCCAGGAAAGTATGTTAGTCTTGCAGAAACAATTAGGGGGTTTCAACTAATCCTTTCCGGAGAATTAGATGGCCTACCCGAACAGGCTTTTTATTTGGTGGGGAACATCGATGAAGCTAGCACGAAAGCTATAAACTTAGAAGAGGAGAGCAAATTGAAGAAATGAAATTAAATCTTTATGTACTGACTCCTAAACGAATTATTTGGAATTGTGAAGTGAAAGAAATCATTTTATCTACTAATAGCGGCCAAATTGGTGTATTACCAAACCACGCCCCCATTAACACAGCTGTAGATATGGGTCCTTTGAGAATACGCCTTCTCAACGACCAATGGTTAACGGCGGTTCTGTGGAGTGGTTTTGCGAGAATAGTTAATAATGAGATCATCATTTTAGGAAATGATGCAGAACTGGGTAGTGACATTGATCCAGAAGAAGCTCAACAGGCACTTGAAATAGCCGAAGCTAACTTGAGTAGAGCTGAGGGTACGAAAGAATTGGTTGAAGCAAAGCTAGCTCTCAAACGGGCTAGGATACGAGTCGAGGCTATCAATTGGATTCCCCCATCCAATTGAAGACAATCCAAAGGTTTCGTTGATACAAAGAAAAAGGAAAGAAGGGTAGAAAAAGTTATTAGATAGCGAAGCGAAGTAAGTCCAATGCTATCTAGTAATTTTTCTACCTACCTACCTACTATTGGATTTGAACCAATGACTCCCGCCGTATGAAAGCAGTACTCTAACCACTGAGTTAAGTAGGCAATTTATCATCACAAAAGAAGCCGCATTACTTCGATCGATTATAGATCGAATCCTTTTTATAAGCAATACCGCTCCGTTATTGGTATGGTATTCCGTTATTGGTATTGTATATAGTAAATAGATCAAAGGGATATCCTATGGCATTACAGAATATTCATCTTGACAAGAAATTATCTATATGTTAAGATATCTCTGACAAGGGCTATAGCTCAGTTCGGTAGAGCAACTCGCTTACACGTGCGCCAATGCTTTTCAAGGGAATTTATTATGCAATGAACATAATTGACCTTATTGTAAAATCAATGTCTTACTTCATGGATTCGAGAGAATAGGAGAACAGTAGCCTGACAAACAGTCGGTTCAGTCCGATTCGGGTGCCAATTCTGGTGCCTAATCAAATAGAACCCCTATTGATTTGCTAGTTGATAAGGTAAATATCCAGCCCACTCAATGCTAGGCATAATGAGGATAAGGGCCTCCAAAAAACTTCTTTTCGTTCTATGAACTTTAAGGTGTGTGAAGTCTCATAGTCAACTCTTGCAGCGGAACGATAGAGACTTCATTTCACTTAGGTTGATTTTGATTTCATTTAGGCCGGAGGCAGACCTAAGTCAAGGTAATCCTCCTTTGAAACACTTTGGTATTGCTCCGAGATAGATCATAATACAAATAAATCAATCAGAGCACAGGGAGCCATCTTATTATCTTTCCGTAAAGAAAAACTATGGCGGATTAACTGATCTTTACATCAGTTGATGAAAGAGCCCAATGCAGAAAAATGCATGTTGGGTCTTTGAAACAGTTCGAATCATTTCGATAATAATCCGTTTGATCTGTTTTACCGAGAAGGTCTACGGTTCGAATCCGTATAGCCCTACTAATATATATGTCTTTTTTTTAGATTTTAGGATGGATATCCTATGTTTCCTTTAGTATAGTTTTCTTTTCCTTATTAGTACTTGTTTATAGACTCGACGGTCGCTTGCGTCCTAGAATAGAGATAAAAGCATTACCATAGGCTCATTTATCGAAAATCATAGAGACAGGAAAAGAAAAAAGAATTTTGATCAAATCAATAGAAAGAAAGATCCCTTATCTGAATAGAAAGAAAGATCCCTTATCTGATTTGAATTCCATCCTTCTTCAAATAAAATAGGATATGCCCCAAGTCCCTAGACTTTCCTATAATGACTGCAACGATTTTCTCCATTTTGCGAATTCCTATTTTGTTTGAAGTATATTACTATAATATACATTATGTAAAAATATACATTATCTAAATTATGTAAAAATATACATTATCTAAATAGATCTACTTTATTTAAATCGAAAAAATCGAAAGAAAATAAAAAGAAAGAGTAAATAATAAAACAGGATATTCTGTTTCAGAATTCTGAAATAGAGTTCTTTTTTTTTTTTAGTATTATTCCTCATTAGGCTGCATACATTAGTAATCCTATTTTAATTAGGTTCTAATCTAATTAGTAGTAAGTATTTTCTTTTTTATTTAATAGTCTCTGACTATCCTTAAATAAAGGATGGAGCAATTCTTTTTTCTAGAGATTCTAGAGAAAAACGAGACAAAGTGAAGCAAAAGAGTTTTCTTTGTATAAGAATTCGATCTATACC